AGCATAAACGAAAAAAAAATATTATTTAGTTGTAAAGCAATAAAAATATACAGATAAATGAAGAGGTGAAAGAAAGAGAGAAAAATCTATCAATGATATAGAATTCTAATATGTAAAGGTCTATGGGTCATCTCATAAAAGGTAGTGTAATAAAGCATCAATCTAAATTAATTCATATATATGAATTAATTTATAACGTAAACAAATTAAGAGCTCTGAATCAATAAAAACTGAGAATATTGATTCACGAAAAAAAAATAAATATTCTAAAAAAATATTATTAATTTTTAGATATGAGAAAGGCTCCATTGTCGAATTCAGACCTAACCATTAATAGAGAAGTGATGGGAACGACGAAACCTACAAATAGTTAAGATTTTCTTAAAAACAAATCTTAATGATTCAGTAGGTGGGATGGCGGAAGAAACCAAAAAGCAATCGATTTTTTAGGAGTTGTGCCCTACATTACATCTGAATTTGATAATAAAAGAGTAAATATTCTAAAGAGTAAATATTCGCCCGCGATAATTTTGATTTTTTTGAATTTTTTTTGCCAATTCTATTTATTCTTTCAAATAATCAAAAATATTCTAATAACTAATAAAAAATAAAAAAGAAAATAAAGATTCATTAGAACATTATAAAATAACAAATAATAGAACAAAACTACATTATTTAGTGATAACAAAAATTGTTTAGAAGAATACATATTCAATTATATATAAAAACAAGATATAAAAATTTTGAATAGATTCTATGAAATCTCAAAAAATCCCGCTATTCGATTATTCATTAAACATAGGAATATTAATGCATATTATTTTATCGATTAGATTCAATAGATTATATATCTATATTCTATATGATATCTATTTGAATTGCTTCATTCGCGAGGAGCCGTATGAGGTGAAAATCTCATGTACGGTTCTGTAATAAAGATGGAATTGAGAAACAACCATCAATTATAACCCCCAAAGAACCAGATTTCGTAAACAACATAGAGGAAGAATGAAGGGAATATCCTATCGAGGGAATCATATTTGCTTCGGAAGATATGCTCTTCAGGCGCTTGAGCCAGCTTGGATAACAGCTAGACAAATAGAAGCGGGACGGCGGGCAATGTCACGAAATGTTCGCCGAGGTGGACAAATATGGGTACGCATATTTCCGGACAAACCGGTTACAGTAAGACCTACTGAAACACGTATGGGTTCAGGAAAAGGATCTCCCGAATATTGGGTAGCTGTCGTTAAACCAGGGAAAATACTTTATGAAATGGGTGGGGTACCGGAAAATATAGCAAGAAAGGCTATTTCAATAGCATCATCCAAAATGCCTATACGAACTCAATTCATTATTTCAGGGTAATAAATTAGAACCAAAGGAAAGAGGTCTTTAGGATGAAAACAAAAAATGCAATTGTAGGTTCCTTTTTTTGAACACAAAATATTTTTACTTCTATTTTTGGACTGAAAGAATAAAAAAATGATATGATTCAACCTCAAACTCATTTGAATGTAGCCGATAACAGCGGAGCACGCGAACTGATGTGTATTCGAATCCTGGGAGCTAGTAATCGACGATATGCTTATATTGGTGACATTGTTGTTGCTGTAATCAAACAAGCAGTACCAAATACGAACTTAGAAAGATCAGAAGTGATCAGAGCTGTAATTGTACGTACTTGTAAAGAACTCAAACGTAGCAACGGTATAATAATTCAGTATGATGATAATGCTGCAGTTGTCATTGATCAAGAAGGAAATCCAAAAGGAACTCGAATCTTTTGTGCAATCGCCCGGGAATTGAGACAGTTAAATTTCACTAAAATAGTTTCATTAGCACCCGAGGTATTATAAGACGAAACCGTGCTATGGATACATTATTTTTTTGTGAAATAGATTAATTAATCTATTTTATCTCACATATATCCCTTTTGTAGTCATTATTATAAGTATTAGAAGTAGCAATTATTATTTATTTCAGATTAATACTTGATAACTTAAACAATATATATATATATAGAATATAGATATATATATATAATAGAAAATAAAAAAAAAATAATAATAAATAGAAAAAGGAGCATGTTGATTATATAGAAAGTAAAGGACAAGAATCATTTTCGTTTACCATGGGTAAGGACACCATCGCTGACATAATAACCTATATAAGAAATGCTGACATGAATAAAAAAGGAATGGTTCAAATACCATTTACTAACATAACAGAAAACACTGTAAAAATACTTTTACGAGAGGGTTTTGTTGAAAACGTCCGAAAACATAGAGAAAACAACAAATATTTTTTAGTTTTAACTCTACGATATAGAAGAAATAGAAAAGGATCATATAAAAGTTTTTTAAATTTAAAACGAATCAGTACACCCGGTCTACGAATATATTCTAATTATCAACGAATCCCTCGAATTTTAGGGGGCATGGGGGTTGTAATTCTTTCAACTTCTAGAGGTATAATGACAGATCGAGAGGCTCGATTAGAAAGAGTCGGCGGAGAAGTTTTATGTTATATATGGTAATCTTTCTAACACCCGAATTATATGAGAAACTTCTATCCATTTTTAATACAAAAAAGAGAGAGAAAAGGCAAGTTTCTAATATAACTTCCCCCCTTATGTATATTTGTGAATGTGATAAGGGATTTAACTGGAATTAAAAAAAAGGGGGGGGGGGATTCGCGAAGATTTAATTACTAAATGAATAACTTACCCCTGAATAATTTCCCCAGGGTATGTTTCAGGTTCCCTTATATAATTAATGCAAATTGGATTTTGATTATAGGCTATGTTTCCAAAAAAAAAAAAAAAGATTTCAACGTACTTTTTATGGGTATCCGATAAGGAAAGAAAAAAAGTATAAGTCATTCAATTAAATTAGGGTATTTTTCAACCTCAACATTATTTTTATGGGAAAGGCCACAATTAGAAGTTCAAAACACAAGGAAACCTTATTTTCTTCCAATAAATAAATTTTGGATTAACTTATTAAGTTAAGGAATGACAAATATGAAAATAAGGGCCTCCGTTCGTAAAATTTGTGAAAAATGTCGATTGATTCGAAGACGAGGGCGAATTATAGTAATTTGTTCCAATCCAAGACATAAACAAAGACAAGGATAATATTTTAACAAACGGAGGCTTTCTAAAAAAAATTTAATATAGAAATTTTTATTTTATCTTATTATATAATTATATTTTATCTAATATTTTTTATTATTTTATCAAATAAAAAATTTTTATAAGAAATTTGATTGATATTTCAAATTTGAAATTTTATTTCAAAAATTGTATTTTATATTAATCAAAATAGAATATAATTAATATAGAAAAATAGAATATTAATTCTAGTTCGAAAAGAATTAATTTAAAAATTTAATTTTAATAAAGGCTCCCCCCTTTTTGACACGAAATGGATATATCCATACCACATATCTTAGACTTTTTTTATTTTTATGAAATAATTAAATATGGCAAAACCTATATCTAAAACGGGTTCGCGTAAAAATGTACGTATTGGTTCGCGTAAGCATACTCGTAAAATACCAAAGGGAGTTATTCATGTTCAAGCAAGTTTCAACAATACTATTGTGACTGTTACAGATGTACGAGGTCGGGTGATTTCTTGGTCCTCCGCCGGTACTTGTGGATTCAAGGGTACACGAAGGGGGACACCTTTTGCCGCTCAAACTGCAGCAGGAAATGCTATTCGAACAGTATCGGATCAAGGCATGCAACGAGCAGAAGTCATGATAAAAGGTCCCGGTCTCGGAAGAGATGCGGCATTAAGAGCTATTCGTAGAAGTGGTATACTATTAAATTTTATACGAGATGTAACTCCTATGCCACATAATGGATGTAGGTCTCCTAAAAAAAGACGTGTGTAAAACTAAAAAGAAACATTGAAAAGATTTCAAGAGAAATAAACAAGTCAAGGGTTTGATCAAAATAATATATTACTATGGTTCGAGAGAAAATAAGAGTATCTACTCGGACACTACAATGGAAGTGTGTTGAATCAAGAATAGACAGTAAGCGTCTTCATTATGGACGCTTTATTCTGTCTCCACTTATGAAAGGTCAAGCCGATACAATAGGCATTGCAATGCGAAGAGTTTTACTCGGAGAAATAGAGGGAACATGTATCACACGTGTAAAATCAGAAAAAATACCACATGAATATTCTACCATAGTAGGTATTGAAGAATCAGTACATGAAATTTTAATGAATTTGAAAGAAATTGTATTGAGAAGTAATCTATATGGAACTCGGGACGCGTCTATTTGTTTCAAAGGTCCTGGATCTGTAACCGCTCAAGACATCATTTTACCACCCTCTGTGGAAATCGTTGATAATACACAACATATAGCCAACGTAACAGAACCCGTTAATTTGTGTATTGAATTAAAAATTGAGAGGAATCGTGGGTATTGTATAAAAACACTAAAAAACTTTCAAGATGGAAGTTATCCTATAGATGCCATATTCATGCCTGTTCGAAATGTAAATCATAGTATTCATTCTTATGTGAATGGGAATGAAAAACAAGAGATACTCTTTCTCGAAATATGGACAAATGGAAGTTTAACACCTAAGGAAGCGCTTTATGAAGCCTCCCGGAATTTGATTGATTTATTTATTCCCTTTTTATACGCAGAAGAAGATAACTTTAATTTAGAAAACAATCAACACAAAGTTACTTTGCCCCTTTTGACTTTTCATGATATATTGGCTAAGGATAAACTAAGGAAAAAGAAAAAAGAAATAGCATTGAAATCCATTTTTATTGACCAATTAGAATTGCCTCCCAGGATCTATAATTGTCTCAAAAGATCCAATATTCATACATTATTAGAACTTTTGAATAACAGTCAAGAAGACCTTCTAAAAATTGAACATTTTCGCGTAGAAGATGTAAAATATATATTGGACTTTTTAGAAATAGAAAAGCATTTTGCATAAATTAGAAATCGATTGGCATAG